GCTCGAATTGTTACCATGAGTTTTTCTTACTTAGTTAAAAAAAAAATAATACCTAGAGTCGAAGGACTAATCAGTTATTGCCCCCAACATGCCAATATTGGCACGTATAGTACGTAAATGTAACTCGTTGTTCAAACAACTGCTCAGAGTTCCTAGAGCCCCTTGTAAGGCTTGTTGGAAAACCCGTTGTCGGACTTGATTAATCGCCCTTTGTTGTTCAAAATGAATAGTTTCGTTTTTGTAATTTTCTAGTTGTTTCAAAGTCTTAGAAGTGGAATTAATAAAATTAATTCTTTCTCGCTCTATCTCAGAGTATCCATTGACTCGAAACTGATCTGCCTCCATTTCCACTTTTCGTAAGCGTGTCCGGGCCTTTTCCAGCTGTTCAATGGCTCCCCCACGTAGTTCTTCTGAATTTCGAATAGTATTCAAGATCCTCTGTTTTCGATTATCTAATAAATCACTTAATGAAAGTAGATTCTCTTTCCATTCATTTAAAAACTTCCATGATCCCTTCCCGAACCAAACATGAATCTTTCGATTCATTTGGCTCTCACGCTCAATTACTTAAATTACTTATGATAAATTCCCATATCTTTTTTTGAATGTAATGAGCCTATCCTCTACTCTCTTCATATTCCAAAATAAAAATATCAAAACCAATCACTAATCCAAAACCAAAAAAGTCGGAGGACTCTTCTGACCAAACAAAAATATGTAATTGTCAACAAAGTTGTTTCTTTTTTTTTATCCAAAAATCCAAAAAGGGTTTTCTTCCTTTAATACACAATACATAGGTCGTCGATTCATCATTGGATAAAAGGGGGTTTAATCCCAATTTTTGTAATAAGCGGTTCAAATCATTTTATCCATATGAGTGTTCTTATATAGATAAATTATTCATTTTGAAAGCATCTCTATATTAATATTCATATTGTGGTAGAAAGAGTACCATGCTGCGTCTGGACTTCAAACGATTTAGCTTTAACCATAGTTAATGGTCCCACATTTTTGGTTGATAGAGAATCAAAGCGGATTTACCAACGAATAACGAAATGCTATGGTTCTTGCATATGATTTCTTTATTCAGAAGTCATTCGTGAGATAATGTACCTACTTTTCCTAGTTATAACATAAAAAGTACAGCTGGTTGGATCCAGCCTATTCTTGAAATAAACAACTCGCACACACTCCCTTTCCAAAAAAAACCAATACCCCAAGCACTACACTTAGATTTATTAGATTTGTTGCTAAAATATCGGTATTAAACCCGAAACTCCCGGCGGATGGCCAGTGGCCTAAAGAAACGAAAGAATCGGTTACATTTTTCATATGATCTCCTCTTATAGATAGACTAAAAAAAAAGAACAGAGTTCTTTTTGTATCGCCCTGCCCCCCCTTTGATATATTTGATATATATATATATATTTTACTATTTCTAAATCGAGCCAAAAAAGATTCGATTTAGAAATGGTGAATTACCCCCTTCTTTATTTAAACCCTTCCTAAAAAATATAAAAGGGGGTCCCTTAGACTACGAACGGAAAGGATGAAAGCGAGTGAGTATGCTAATTCCTCATCCACAAATCAGCCCTTCCCGTGGGTTATTGCTTTTTCGAATTTATAAAATTAAACAAAAGGATTCGCAAATAAAAGTGCTAATGCTACAACCAGGCCATAAATTGTTAAAGCTTCCATAAAAGCTAGACTAAGCAATAAAGTACCTCGTATTTTTCCCTCCGCCTCAGGCTGTCTCGCGATACCTTCTACAGCTTGGCCCGCAGCAGTACCTTGACCAACTCCAGGTCCAATAGAAGCAAGCCCTACAGCCAATCCAGCAGCAATAACGGAAGCGGCAGAAATCAGTGGATTCATGATAAGTTCCTCATACAAAAAAAAATGGTTAATGATACAGTCAGCCGATGAATTCTAACTTAATATTCCATCGCTACAATTCATCCAGTCGAAGTCACTACAAACTTCAAATTGAAGTAATAATCTTATTCAAGGATCAAAACTACTTTACTTCGATATCTCTTTTTTAGTTCCTATCGACAAAGTCTTTGCGAATCCGTACGACTTTCGTCCGTCCATTTCTTTGTTCCGAACCATTCTTTGAATTCTTCGATTTTTTTCTTGATTTCATCTGTTTATTCATTGAACTCACAGTCCCAGAGGATACGGAAAGACTTCTATTGGAATAGCCATCAAATTTCTAGTAGTAGGGCAAATTGAATATCTCTTTAGTTCATATATAACTAGTCAATATTTAATATCAATCACCTATACATGTCTTTCTTCCATAACGTAAACCAACTCTTCATTCATCTTAAATTCAATCGAATTCGAGAATTATGCGTCGAAAAACAAGTTGACTTATAGCATAGCGCTTTTTTACATATAATATACCTAGTAAAACCTCCCTCTCCGATCCGAATCACCCTATTTTTTATGAATCCCTTTTTTGTTTGTAAATACTTCTTCCCCTTTCTTTATCATTCTCCCGCATGGATACAATCTAAATAGACAAATTGCTTAGGCCGAATCAGTGGATAGAAATATCATTATTTGATTGATCTAAGTTCACGCAATTTATTATTTCTGAAAATTTTATTTTGGTCAATCGCTGAAGAAAATCAACTGAAAGGGGAATCCTTCTATAGAGCACCCCTCTTTTTTTACTCACACGTCGTAAACCACAAAAATTCTTATTCAAATTCTGATTCCGAATAGGAAATATTAGGATTGGCCGACCAGCAATATAAAATGAATATCTATTCAGGAGAGAATGGTATAATATAAGTGGATCAACCAAGAATTTTAGGAAAAAGATCTTTTAGATCTCTTTCCCTTTTTTTTTTACAACTCTCTACTCTAATATCTTTGGCTATTACTCTAGATTGTATATAGTGAGTTGTATATTTAGATTTCCTAATTAGATTAGATTAAATTTTTTTTGAGCCACGCATACATTATCTTGGGATAAGCTAAAAAAGAATCTTTCAAAAACTAGTCAATGATGGCCCTCCATGGATTCCCCTATATAAGCCGCGGCTAAAGTTGCAAAAATCAGAGCTTGAATACCACTTGTAAATAATCCAAGGAACATGACAGGTATAGGAACCACTAAAGGTACTAAAGAAACAAGAACAACAACTACTAATTCATCAGCTAATATATTTCCGAAAAGTCGAAAACTAAGTGATAAAGGCTTTGTGAAATCTTCTAAGATGTTAATGGGTAAAAGGATTGGGGTTGGTTGAATATATTTCCCGAAATAACCCAATCCCTTTTTGGTAAGACCCGCATAGAAATATGCCACTGACGTGAGTAAAGCCAAAGCAACAGTAGTATTTATATCATTCGTGGGTGCGGCTAACTCCCCATGAGGTAATTGTATGATTTTCCAAGGTAAAAGCGCTCCTGACCAATTAGAAACAAAAATAAATAGAAACATTGTTCCAATAAAAGGAACCCAGGGGCCATATTCTTCTCCAATTTGAGTTTTACTCACATCTCGAATGAATTCAAGTACATATTCGAAGAAATTCTGACCACCGGTCGGAATGGTTTGTGGGTTCCGAACAGTTAGAGTAGCTGAACCCAATAAGATAGCAATTACAACCCAAGAAGTAATAAGTACTTGGCCGTGGACTTGAAAACCTCCTATTTTCCAATAGAAATGTTGGCCTACTTCCACACCAGAAATATCGTATAACCCCTTTAGTGTGTTGATAGAACAGGATAGAACATTCATATTGCCCTCTTAAAAAAATATAGCTTTAAAGAAAATTATTTTGATTCAAACGTCTCTTTCTCTACGTGACTACTTGAATCCCATATATATTTATAATACCAATTCAATTCTTGAATACAACGAATCACATAATATCCCCAGTTTTTTATCTCTTTTTTTAGATCCAAAAAGAGTATCTGAGATTCATAAATAGTAACTGATTACAAAACTCTATGAAATTTCCAAAGTAAGTTAAGTTTTTTATCTTATTATTAAATTATATGATTATGAATTACGGATTTATTATATAACTAGAACGCCCTTCACGAATTGCGAATACTAATTTGTTAAGAATTAATCGAATTGAAGATATAGCGTCATCGTTGGCTGGAATCGAAATATCTGCAAGATCGGGGTCACAATTTGTATCGATTAAACAAATTGTTGGAATTTCCAAAGTGATACATTCTTGAAGGGCCGTATATTCTTCGTGTTGATCAATGATGATTACAATATCTGGTAACCCCGTCATATATTTAATCCCGCCCAGATATGTTTGCAAGTGAGATAATTGTCTTTTCAACACGGCCGCATCTCTTTTCGGAAGACGATGGAGTCTCCCTGTTTTTTGTTCTATTCTCAAGTCTCTAAACTTATGAAGTCTCGTTTCTGTAGTGGACCAATTCGTTAACATACCGCCAAGCCATTTTTTATTAACATAATGACACCGAGCCCTTATTGCAGCCCATGCTACTAGGTCAGCTGCTTTATTTTTAGTGCCAACGATTAAGAATTGTTTTCCCTTACTTGCTGCATCAAAAACCAAATCACAGGCTTCTGATAAAAAACGAGCGGTTCTAGCAAGATTTATAATATGAATACCTTTACGCTTTGCAGAAATATAAGAGGCCATTTTAGGATTCCATTTCCTAGTACCATGTCCAAAATGAACTCCGGCCTTCATCATCTCTTCCAAATCGGTGTTCCAATATCTTTTTGTCATTTCTCCCCACACCCCCCCTCTTTTTTTTTTTGAAAAAAAAAAGAGACGAGGGTATCCTAAAATAAATAATTGTTCCGATGGAACCTTCTCTTCTACCGCAAATTGGCCGTAGATATACGACCTAAGCCATTACATTATTCCTTTTCTATTCATTATTATCATTTTTACTATTACTAAACGAAATCAAATGTTTTCAAATAAAAGGCTAAATCCGCTTTTAGGAATCATTAAATCCTATACCTATAAATGATTGTTCTGATG